TGGGGGTAGGGTACTACAAAAGTGGGTCGATCATGTATTATCAATAAGTCTAGAATTGATTCTTCCGGGGTCGATGCCCGAGTGGTTAATGGGGACGGACTGTAAATTCGTTGGCAATATGTCTACGCTGGTTCAAATCCAGCTCGGCCCAAGAATTCGCCGATCCATCATGATATTATATAAAAAATTTGTCCTCCGGAAACGCCTGAAAAAAGAAAAGAATAAAGAAAGAAAAGAATACATTTTTATATCCTATTTGTTTGTTCCCATATATTCTAAAATTTTTAATGATCTCGATTCTCATATCATGATCCGTAAATGTAAATATAGGGAAAGGGTTAAAGAATCAAAATATTCTTTTATTGAAAGATTTCTTATCAATAGATTTCACACGATTTGACAATAGGATTACTAGTAATCCCTGTCGTTCTCACTAAAGCATATCTGTGTGGATATTAATATTAATATATCACCTTTTTCTCTGTTACAATACGACAATTCTAAATGGAAATAGTTTTAATTAATGTGTGTGCTATATGCCTTATTTCTCTGGGATTGTAGTTCAATCGGTCAGAGCGCCGCCCTGTCAAGGCGGAAGCTGCGGGTTCGAGCCCCGTCAGTCCCGACCTAGTATCCGATGAGTCCACTGATTCATCTCTTTATTTTCTTTCAAGGGGCGGGGTGAGGAGTGGGATCTAATTCCCAGAGGGTCCTTATTTGTTTCTTTATTTTTCGTTTCTAATTTCTTATTGAGAAAATACAATAATGGCAATTTCAATTACTTCAATCAATTAGTACCGATCGGTGGGGGATAGACATATGTGGATTGCTACAATGGTTGGTAGCACCATATTTAGGATTCCAAGAGATAGTGTACTTTACTTGATTTGTCCGTTTTTTGATTGCTCCTGATCCGTGGAAGGGAATCCAATACCCGTATCACCAGAGCACATACAGAAATTTGGATTCTTTTATTGTACGATACAAAATTCACTTAATTTTAACATAGTTACCTTGAAAAAATTTCAGATTAAAGCTATCCCCCTTCTAGCTCCGATTTTTTATAACCTAAATTACTAATTGGAAACAATCTAAATCTATTTATCAAACTCTACACTTCATTTTTTGTGTCCCAGCCAATCGAAGGAAAGAAAGGAGCATTTTTATTTTAATAAAAGAAAGATCAAACAAAGAAAAGATCCACACCTCCTCTCTTAGTGAGGGAATGAATAATCTTTTTTTATTCCCATTGAAAGGGAAGGGCCTATCGAAGAAAGAATAAACTAAAAAAAAATAGTGAATTAATTTATCAATTAGATCTTTTCTTCTTCCTTTTTCCATTTCACTTCTACTATTTTGGTTTGTTTGTGACCAATGGAAGTGGAAGGTGGGTCAGATGCTACCTCATTATATGATATGATTCTATTAAAGAAGACGGTAGGTTATAGAAATAAATAATGATAAATTCAACGGGATTCTTGATTTGATCAGTAATTCCGTTTTTTATTATGATTCTGTTTTTATTCCGTATGGATAAAAGATCTTCCTATGTTATACTATTCCATTCTCAACGATGAATAGATTTGAGAGCTCATATATTGTTATTCATGATATTGATCCGATTCAATATCATCGGGATGTATTCCTCCCGTTGAATTTACAGGAGAAAGATTTAGAATCTCTATGGGATTAGATCCCGAGTTATTATGAAGTAAAAAACGACGAAATTATGGAAGTCAATATTCTCGCATTTATTGCTACTGCACTGTTCATTCTAGTTCCTACTGCCTTTTTACTTATTATTTACGTAAAAACGGTAAGTCAAAATGATTAATTTGAATGAAACGGGATTTAAGCTTTACTTCTGAGTTCTTATCCATAATGGAAGAAATGTAAAGGGGTTCAAATTCCACGTCTTAAATATGAGCGGATTAAAATCAGCAGTATATGAGATCTGATAGTATGGTAGAAAGAAATATAGGAACCTTTCTACCACACTATTTATTAGTGTATAATTCTACCACACTATCGATTATTATATAAAATTAGAAAGTTTGACAAAGATATATAAGGCTTAATTAATATGGATCACTCTGTACTATGTATATTGATATATACGTAGATACTAAATGACATATTGCATATACATATAAATAGTACCCCAATTCGAGTTCTTTGCTACATGCATGCTACATCCATTTGATTTGTACCGATTTTGATGAATATGATATAATCGACTGCCCACTTTGACTCTTATGTCTTACGGTTCTAAATTTCTAGTTTATTATTATTTTATTTATTTCTCCAATATGGATCCTGGGATCCGACGAAATAATCAAATCAATGGAAGAAGATATGGTACGGGCATAGAATAGATTATAGAAAATAAACCCAGTCGTCATCTTTTTTTAGCATTCCGAAAAGGAGTAATTGATTTAGCTACTTTCAGGTGATTCAAGGAATTCCATGGGAAATTCTTTATATTTGTAAAAAGAGTAGTCCATACCACCTATTTCTATCGCGTGAACCATGATAATTAAGTGAGTCGATACAACATAAAGAATATTTCTAGGAATCTAAAACAAAGGTAAATGCGCAATATGTGAATCGCCCAACGCACGCACGATTATTATTTATGCGTAGTACTTCGTTGGACAAACATTATATCGATGTTTTCCTCGGTATAAAGTACGTATCTACATAATAAATAACAGATAGACTTCCTCTTTGACAGTAAAGCGAGAAACAAATAAAAAAGAGGTTGGTTGCTCCTCATTGTAATATCCAATAAAATTCTATGAAAAGCTAGTTGCATCAAAATAGAATATTTAGGATGAATTCGGTTGGAAAAAATTTCATATCATGTGTATTCCTTTTACTTTCAAAATACGAACATGGGAATCGTTGAATATTTTTTTATTTAATATTTAATTTAAAGGTTATTCCTCATCTATTACATTACCTTAACCGGATTCCCTTATAATTTTGAAATTTTTCTTTAAAAACGCTTTGCAGAACAATCTATGAAACTTAAATGGATACCGTTTGATTATTCAACTCAATTAAATGAGTAATGACCCTAGAGTCCACTTCTTCCCCATACTACGAGTGAAAGGGAAAATGTAAAGACTACCATTAAAGCAGCCCAAGCAAGACTTACTATATCCATGTGAATTATGCCCCCTATCTCTAGGAATATGCTCTTCCATTATTGATCACTAATACTAATGTAATCAGTCAAAAAGGCACAGAGTCAAAAAGGGATTCTGACGAAGGCTATTGATGAACCAATCCAATAACTCCACCTATAACAAGTTCATATATGATTTCTGGTAGAATTTGGAAGCATTAAGTACAAGCAAGATACACAGTTACTTTCTTGTAATTATAGAGGGAATGCTATTAATGGAAAATGGAGGAATAGTAAGACCTATTGTTTTGTTTCTTTTGTTACCCTTCATAATAAAATAAAAAAGCATAACAATATACAATCAAGATAGATCACTATCTATCCCATATCTCTATCTACTGTTTGATCTAATCCTTATGGCCTCCCGAATATTTCACAAAGACACTCGGGAGACTTTCTATTACATTCTTGCTTGGATGTTACCGAATAAAGAAGTTTTTTTTTTCAACTTTTATTCTTTATTTTTATTCTATAAAATCTATATATTCTATAAAATCTATAAAAGAAGCCAATTATTCATCCAATCCTGAATGTCTGAGCACTCATAAATTCTCGCGAGTCTGTATACAAAGCATCTTCCACCCCTTACCACAACTACCAATTCCCCACTCAACTATATAATTTCGGCCATTAGACATTATGGAAGTCTTGATAGCCTAGCCCTTCCTATACAAAAATCCTCCCTGGAATCCCAGGCGCAAAGATTGACAGTCTTTTAACCTCCAACTTCTTAAAATCAAGCGAGTATTGGAAGTTCAAGTCCTTTTCCTCTGCTTATGCTAGGATTCGGCGATTTATATAAGCATAAGCAAGCAAAGGGGTTTCGAGTTTTTTTATTGATCAGGCGACACCCGGATTTGAACTGGGGAAAAAGGATTTGCAGTCCCCCGCCTTACCACTCGGCCATGCCGCCAAAATTCTAAAAATAACTGGAAATATTCCTTTTTGGGTAGGTTATTACTTAATCCCCTTTCCTTTTTTTATTGTATTTGCATCTTGAATCCCATTTTCCTTATTTCTTTCCCAATAAACCTAAACGAAAAAAAAATCCTTCCTTTTTTGATTGGAGCCGGATCCTTCTATTAATTGTATAGTATATCAAAACACACACCGCCTAAAACCCTCCCGTTTTCTATTGAAAGAAAAAATTTTTGAGTCACACAATAAACAATAAAAAATTCAACACAAATAAAACGGGACCCATTAACTTATTGGCTGTTAATTCATGAAAAGTTCTTGGACCTCATTTTTGTTTCCTTAATGGCATAAGAAAATGCAATTGATACACAACTAATCAGTATCAATAAAAAAAAATGAATCCTTTTCAATTTCAAGTATAACAACAATTATGTGTATATGTAAACCCCCGAACAGAAATCGTTACACAGATCTACCTAATCCGGGATCTTATTTATATATGATATTCCCCCAGGGAATTAAGTTAATTAGCGCGCTTCAATTTTCAATTGAATATTATTGAATAGCAAATAGAAATTATGATATAGTAATAGTACGGCCCACGTTACCCTACCCCAAGTCGAACTGGGATAAGCGATATGCAGATGGTCTTCGTGTGCTTAATAAATACAACCCCTTATTGTGCACTTCAATCGTATTCCACGAATTCGACTAACAAATGGGTAAAAAAGCCTCTCTTTTCTGCGAATCATTTTTGAACAACTGAATCCGCGAAAAAAGTTAAGCCCTAAAAAAAAAAAGGTAAACTCTATAAGGTTCCTTTCTGTCTTTATCTCATTCATAGAGAACAGATCAAATACTGAATCCATGGACTTTATCTGGTACCCCATCA